CCAATCAGAGGAATAATTGGGACTAGGGTCTCGAATTTATTAATAGAAGTATCTATTAGAAATGAATTCTCTAGCATTTGAATCCTTACCACCGAAGTGTTTAGTCGTACACTTGAAAGATAGCCCAGAAAATATAAGGAATGATTGTATAATTGGTTTATATGGATCCTGTCCGGTAGAGACCACAAGTAAAAATGACATTGCCAAAAATAGACAAGGTGAGATTTCCATTTCTTCATCAGAAGATGAGTCCCCTTTGAAGCCAGAATGGATTTTCCTTGATATCTGACATAATGCATGAAAGGGTCCTTGAACAACCATAGGGTCTTCTGAAAATCATTACGAAGCACTACTACAAGATGTTCTATTTTTCCATAGAAATGTGTTCGCTCAAGAAAAGTTCCAGAGGATGTTGATCGTAAATGAGAAGATTGTTTACGGAGAAACACTAATACGGATTCACATTCATATACATGAGAATTATATAGTAACAAGAAGAATCTTTGATTCTCTTTTGAAAAAAGAGAAATGGATTTCTTTGGAGTAATGAGACTATTCGAATTACGATACTCGTGGAGAAAGAATCTCAATAAATGCAAAGAGGGGGCATCTTGTATCCAGCAGTGAAGGGTTTGAACCAAGATTTCCAGATGGATGGGATGAGGTATTAGTATATCTGACACATGATTTAAATGTGATAATTTGTCCTCGAAAAAGGGAAATATTGAATGAATAGATCGTAAATTATGAGATTTTGCTATTTCTTTTTCTTCTAGGGAAGATACTAATCGCAGCGAGAATGGAATTTCCATAATGACTGCAAAACCCTCTGATACCATTTGAAAATCAAAATTCTTGTTGTGCCCAACGAAAATAGATTCGTTGGAATCATTAACCGAAAGAATCAAATGATTCTGTTGATGCATTCGAGTAATTAAACGTTTCACAATTAGTGAACTGGATTTATTGTCATAACCGAAATTTTCCATAGGTTCGTAAAAAATCGATCCATTTAAACCATGATCATGAGCAAGTGCGTAGATATACTCCTGAAATAGAAGCGGATATAGGAAGTGTTGTTGCCTAGATCTATCTATTTCTAAATATCCTTGTAATTCCTCCATTTGAAATTATACAAAGGCACGGGGGATTTCTTGGGTTATCAAATGATACATAGTGCGATACGGTCAGAACAGGGTATATAGTAAGAAAAGAATAGATACCCCGGAGACGGGGAGTCCAATGAACGGATCCTCTCTCTTTCCATCCAATTTGTTTGTGTTCGTTATAGTTACAAGAGATGGTTAGAAATCCTTTATTTTTGCAACCCGATCGCTCTTTTGACTTTGGAAGAAATTCTCTTTATCAGTATACCATTTCTTCTACACATTCGTCTCCACTCCATAATAGAGAAAGAATAGTTAATAGTTAGGATTCATGAAAAAAAAAGGAATCGATGATCCACTCACAGGAGAACCCTTTCCCGCATCAGGCACTAATCTATTTTTAACGTCTAATTAGATCGGGTAATCATTCGAATTATGAACCGAGCTCGTTGCTTTTGGTTTCCTTATAATTGGAGCCATTAGGGCTCTATCCATTTATTCACTCGACCAAACTGTGAATTGATTTGGTACCGTTCCAAGAATCAAAACAAGATTTTCTACCGACCCAGGAAGTATTCTCAGAGTTCTCCATTGATACGACATGCTGTTTTTTCCATTCATTCCCTTTCAGGATCAGTCGTGGTCTTACAAACCATACCAATGGTATGGACGAATCTGTTGCTTCATCCAAATGTGTAAAAGATCCTAGCCGCACTTAAAAGCCGAGTACTCTACCGTTGAGTTAGCAACCCGTATAAATATGGTGTGTAGATACGATCGGAATCAAAAAATAAATAAATAAATAAAGAGATTGGATTGCCCTACCCCATCAAAACATTGAACTAGCAACAAATCTAAAAGAAACATTTGATGATCAATTATGAACATCAAAATGTTCAGATCAGATTCAAATACAACGGATTCACGGATAAATATAGATAGATGTAAAAATTTGTGGACCCTCCTGTTTTGATCATTTTTTTTTTCATTATCTTAAGAAGATACTTCTTGTGTCACAGTGAATCCGGCGAACCTAGTGAAGTAAAGAAACAAACTTATGGGACGTAGATAAATAGATCTATTTATCCACGATCGAATTATATTTGATCGATACACCATTGTCAATAGAAATTGAATTTTGAGAAAAAAAAATGAAATAAAGAAAATAAAGACTTGTGTTGGATTGGCACTACATAGATAAGAAATGAAGTGTGTGGGGGGGAATAAATAAAGAAGAAGTAGGAAAAAAATCTCTGGTTTTCAATAGAAGTACAAACAATAGCAAGATTGATCCCTTATTTATTCGTAGAGTCCCAACGAAAACCATCTGATTGATGGCAATCCCCTCAATTGCCAGTTATTTCACTCAATCTTTTTTTTTCTATTTCATAAATTTTATTTCGTTTGATTAATTCGAAGTTCCTTAAATACTTCCGCCTTCTTTGAAATATCATGAACAGTTCCTGTAGGTTGAGCGCCTTTTTCAAGGAAATATAGAATAGCAGGAACATTTGAATAAGTTTGGTTCTTTATCGGATCGTAAAAACCCACTTTACGAAGATCTCTTCCTTCTCTTCGGGATCGAACATCAATTGCAACGATTCGATAGATGGCTCATTGGGATAGATATAGATGAACAATGCCCCCCCTAGAAACGTATAGGAGGTTTTCTCCTCGTACGGCTCGAGAAAGAATGATTCGAATTTATGTATTGTATATAGTGGCAAATGGATCCATAAAATCATCAATTAGATTAGGATTTGAGTCGTTTTTTTTTTTTGGAAGGAATAAAAAAAAAGAAATCTCATTCGTACTCATAACTCAAGTTGGGTAATTCTCAAAGAGCTCGAAGGGAAATCCTTAGACATTTATTGAGCCGTCTCTAACCTCTTTTGTTTATCTCGTCTAGAATCGATTTTCCTTTCTCATTCTGATCTAGTTATTGAGACAATTGAAAATGGCGTTTCCTTGTTCCGGTATCCTTTATCTTTGCTTTGAATCATTGGGTTTAGACATTACTTCGGTGATCCTTAATTGTTTCAAAATGGCAGCAACATACCTTTTGTTCTTTCTATTGAAGAATCATACAAATGGTTGATTCCCCTGTGATACACTTTTGATCGAAATAGTTTTACCAATTCCGACAAATTTTCCTTTTTTTGCTTTTTTATTTGAAACTTGTTCGAATTTGCGATTTCTATATCGAAGATATACTTACGAAGTTGTTCCAACTTATTGACTGGCACTAACCCTAGATCCTTCCCTCTGATAAATGAATCAAGAATTTATGCTCGAGCTCCATCATGTACTATTTACAACCCCCCCCAATGGGGTCCTGGTGGCACAGAACAAACTATGTCGAGCCAAGAGCATCTTCATTGATATATAAAAAAATGGTGGATGCAAGAATCCACAGCCGATCATGTCCTTCAAGTCGCACGTTGCTTTCTACCACATCGTTTCAAACGAAGTTTTACCATAACATTCCTCTAATTTGGACCGGTATGGAATTGATTCAATATGGAATCATGAATAGTCATTGGCTCCATCGGTGCATAGTAGTCCATACTTTCTTTTTATATATGTATGAATAGGTATTTCTCTGGGGAAATCTCAGCAAAAAGCCAAATTAACCCATATTCTTTTATAGGAATGAAACACATTTATAAAAAACACGAAGAAATGAGTTGCTTAACACTTATTTACATCTACATCTTCAACATATTGTTATATTGTTCGGGACGATCAATCATGAAAGATCCAATTCCAATTCTTTCTCGAACAACTAAACTAAAGACGAGTCTTTAATTCGATTACCAATACTGGAACAAAATAAAATGAGTCATTAACCAAATAAGCTATTCTAATGACCCGGAAAAGTCGCAAGTGACTCGATAGGATAGATTCACCAATCTCACACTTCTTCGAATAGCGAGGATTTATAAGGTAAGGAATCATAAAAAGAAAATGGTTTCAAGAATTTCCTACTTCGACATCATTATCATTACTATAAATAAGTTTTCCTGTAAAGACTGAATTTCATTTGATCTCTAAATCAATCAAATCAACAAGTCGGCACAATCACAACGAGTAACTAAAAGGTTTAGCAGATATCTCATTGATTAAAGAGACGCGAATTCGATCATCATAAGAGAAATCCATGTTTCTTTTCCAATTGAATCATCAATGATTTAAATCAGATGGATGGGTCGAGAAAAAAATCCAATTTAGTTGTTTTCATGGGGATGGATAGAAAAGAGCTCATGGAAGATAAGATTAAGGTCGCTATTCTTTCATCTGATTGAGAAAATCCCAATCGTAGGAGTATGACCTTTCCGTATCCATCAGATACACCGAACAATTGTCACCGGGGGTCATCGTGTATATTTAAGAGATCACAAATCTTTTTCACCGAAACCGAAATACCGGTGTCACTGAAATAGAACAATAAAACTACATATGGGCATGGTTCATTTTCTACGGATTTTGCTTTATTTCAGGTTCAGAAATTTTTCCATTTCCATAAAGATAAACTAAAGTGAATGGAATCTATGAATCCCCCCCCCATCGTTACATTGATTTCCAATTATTCATTGGAGCCTGATGCAAAATAAAAGCAATTAAGTCCAAAGAAAATACATCTGTTCCGTATTGAACTTTATTGTTTGTTAATGAGATCCGGATGACACAGATATTGATTGAAATTGATACCTTCCTTTGCTAATTAACTCGTATCTACACGAATTCTATGGGGATCATGAATCATACTCAAAGCCAATCAAAAAAAGATCCTCTTATGGGATGCTATACCATCTTGTATAGGTACAAAGCCGAATGGGTCCAGATTAATTCGGTGTTTCTATTTTATTTTGCCCCACCCCAGTCTTAGGAGCTTTAATCCCAGTGATGGAATTAGTACCAAGAACTCCTCCTGTTTAGAATTCAGGATCCACATAAAATTAGTCATTTACCCCTATTTACTTTACCTTTCTTCCGCATGTCGACTCAGAATGCATCATGTGTGGGAATCCAAATTTGATAAATAGGGGGCATAAAGTTTCTCTAAATGACTAACTAACTTCAATATGAATATGAGCGAGGGGGAGACGGGCATACGCTGAATGGCCACCCAATCTTTTTTTTTTTGAATGGAACTTTGATCTTTGTTCCCATCCTACCTATATCAAAAAGATATTTATTTCCATCCACGTGTCATTGACACTCGATTCTGTTTCTGTTTGTGAGAAACAGAAACAGGATCGAAAGGTAGGATATGATTCTTCTCTGAATCATTAGAAATCAGAAAGAAAGATTGGATCACATTGTATCCAACATTACACTCTTAAACAGAGGATTGTTAAAGAAAAGAGCACAATCTTTGTTCTGATAGAATCGGTCTGGGACGGAAGGATTCGAACCTCCGAGTAACGGGACCAAAACCCGTTGCCTTACCGCTTGGCCACGCCCCATTGAGATTTCTATTTGACACTAATAACACTAATATGGATATTGGTTGTTCGTCAATTCCAGCCCAAATATCTATGGAATAGGTTGTTGCTAGGATTCGACACGTGTAGATGTAGAATCAAAAGAAATTCATTGATCATTATCTATAATTCAATTAAGATATTGTATGAAAGTATGATTCCTTCTATTCTCATTTGAGAATTGAAGGATTTTTGATTGGGGGAGTTCAAAGAAAAAGAAGGATTTTTTGTTTGGCCTATCTTCTCTTCTTTCTTCATTTTTCCCCAACTCACTAATAATGAAATTCTCCACAAGAGCGAAATTTTTGTTATGCTTAATATCTTTAGTTTGATCTGTATCTGTATTAATTCTGCCCTTCATTCGAGTAGCTTTTTCTTCGCCAAATTACCCGAGGCTTATGCTTTTTTCAATCCAATCGTAGATGTTATGCCAGTCATACCTGTACTCTTTTTTCTCTTAGCCCTTGTTTGGCAAGCTGCTGTAAGTTTTCGATGAGATCTTTAATACTGTCCTAGAAACATTCATGATTGATTCGCTAAAAAGGAAAAATTCTATTCTAACAATTGATAAGATCAGATAAATCTTACATTATGAACTCTCGATTCAAACATTGAAATTCTTTTGGATAGCCGCGATGAATCTGGATCACCTCATTTTCTCATTCTGACTTTCCGGAAGTCAAAGACCTTATGTATGGTCCCTCACAATACCTAATTGTGGGTATGAAAGATCATTTTGGTAACGAAGGAATCAGAATCTTATTACAAATGAATTCCTACAAATTCCTTTCTTTTCTAGAAACCACTCCATTTCTTGGTGTCAAAATGGGATATGTGGTACAAAAATAGAGAATCTATTCCCTTATTTCCCCCAAAAATGATCTTGGAGATTGTGTAATGCTTACTCTCAAACTCTTCGTTTACACAGTAGTGATATTCTTTGTTTCTCTCTTCATCTTCGGATTCCTATCTAATGATCCAGGACGTAATCCTGGACGCGAGGAATAAAATAAAAAAATCAGAAGTTTTTCGTTGCTTGATTTCTGAATTTTCTTATGATTTTCTCTATTCCATACATTTAACTAAGATAACAAGGGCTCGAGATTTTTTCGAATTCGAAAGATAACTCTCAAGTGATCAGAGGGAACGGAGAGAGAGGGATTCGAACCCTCGGTACGAATAACTCGTACAACGGATTAGCAATCCGTCGCTTTAGTCCACTCAGCCATCTCTCCCAATTACAAAAGGATAATTCATATGTGACGCGTGAAGTAAAGATTGATAAAAGTCTTTCTTTATCTTTCTTTTCTTTATTCTATATATATACGAATTTTATCAGCAATTGCATTTAGATAAGGATTCGAAACAGATATCTCCAATAGAAAGAGTACCTCTTTGATTTCGTACGAAAGGTTCTTTTATTCCCCCGGCCTGGCCAGTACCTATACCTAGCCAGGCCATTCCTTGTTTTGTTCCAATAAATCATAGATCAAATGATTTATCTGATTTGAAAACGAAAATACTTGTTATTGAAGCAGCAAGAAGGGCTATTTCCATTCCTATGACAGGAGTGTCATTTCTTATTATTCTTTGTTTTTCCTTTTATCGATTGACTTACTTTACTGGAATAAAAAAAAAATGGAGTTATGGATTCTTCCGCAATTCAACTTATTTTTATGTTCCGACTTCAATGGCTCTTTCGGGCCGGAACTGTCAGTAACGATTCCCCCAGCAAAAGAAAAGATATAACTTGTTATTTAAATGAACCTTCTTCTCCTATTTCATTAAGTCCCCCGTCGGAACACGTCAGCACTCACTCCAATTTTCATGATTCTGATCCTATCTTGATTACGTCTCACTCCCTTGTTCGACAAATGGTCCATTCGTATACAATAATCATATTGTAG